GATAATGTATTATCCAGTTAGTTACTTTTTTTATTACAAATAAAAAGAAAATTCTCCCATCAAATATGAATACTAGATTGGGGTTTTACAAAGCCCCTTATCGGATTTGAACCGATGACTTACGCCTTACCATGGCGTTACTCTACCACTGAGTTAAAAGGGCCTTTTTTATTTAATTCCGGAATTATTCACTATGTGGATAAAATATCTATATGTACTTATATTATAAACATAAGTATATATGCATTAAGTACGTGCAGTAGATACATAGTGTCTAGTGGCTCATTGTTGAATAATAAAATGGATTTACCTAGGAAGTATAGGAGAAAATGCAATGAATTGTTTCAAGACCGACTCGAATAGAAATAAATTCAATTGAAATAATTAAAAAAAAATACTACTACTAGATTTCTAATGTCGATTCTAATGAATAATTCGTCAATGACGAATAAAAAACAATTCTATGCAATTCTGAAGGGGGGAAAGATCCCTCGGCTAGAATCATTTGATTATATTGACAATTTTAAAAAACGGATCATACTATCATCATAGTATGATGGCCGTTGGTCAAGCGGGCCCCCATCGTCTAGTGGTTTAGGACATCTCTCTTTCAAGGAGGCAGCGGGGATTCGAATTCCCCTGGGGGTAGGGTACTACGAAAGGAAATTGATCATGGATTACCAATAAGTTGAAAATTGATTCTTCCTGGGTCGATGCCCGAGCGGTTAATGGGGACGGACTGTAAATTCGTTGGCAATATGTCTACGCTGGTTCAAATCCAGCTCGGCCCAATAATTCGCCAATCCGCCATGAGATGATATAACTCCCTTTGTACTTCAGAAATACCCGATCCGGAGATAAAAAAGAATCAAATTTTCTGCTAGATCCCGTATTTCCCTGGGATTGTAGTTCAATTGGTCAGAGCACCGCCCTGTCAAGGCGGAAGCTGCGGGTTCGAGCCCCGTCAGTCCCGACGGATCCAATAAATATATCAAAAAATCTCTCCCTTTTTCTGAAGGGGACCGGGGGAAGAATTCCATTGTCAAAGCAAAGGGGAAATCCTTATTTCTTTTTTCTTTCCTTTTGGTAGGAGAAAGACATATGCGGTTGGATTAGTACAATTATTGGTAGCATTATAGTCAGTATTCCAAGAAATGCTGGCTTTTTCGATTGCCCCCGATGCATGTAATGGAATCGAGTACTATACTTTTTTGAGGCGCGCATACACAAAAGGAATTCCTTTGTTGTCCAATACAAAATTGAATATAAGAAAATACTTTCCAGAAAAAACAAAAAAAAAAAAAAACAATTTCTTTTTCTGGCTACGGATTTATGGAACCTGACTTACTAGTTTGAAGTTGCAAAATAGATTTCATGCAAATTGCACACTGAGCTTTTGGTATAGGTGTCCCGGGGCTAATAATCGACGAAGAAAGGAGGGGGAAGGACAGATCAACCAAAGATCCTACTCCTCTTAGAAAGGCGAATGAATCATTTTTCCTATTTTTCATTTTGTTTTAAGGCCCCATCGACGAACGAACAAATCGGAAAATAGTCAATTTGATGAATATTCATTTTATACGGTCTCATCTTTATCACACTTCTTTGTCTTCCAAGTCAAAAATAGTTTCGTTCTAAACTCCTTTCTTTTTCCATTTAGCTTTTATTGTTTGTTTGGGTTTGTAACTATGTGACCACTGGAAGTGGAAGAGCTATTTGATGAGACTTCATCAGATGATTGTACAAGAAGGAACTAGATAGATTAGAGAGAAAAAAAGAACAGATAATAAAAAATGATAAATAAATAAAGGAATTTTGGGTTAGGTCAGCAATCCGAGTTTGGGGCGGTATGGATAAAAGAACTTCCTATGTTATACTATTCAATTCTCGACGACGAATTTATTTGATAGTTCAGATATTGTTATTCATGATATTGATCTGATTCAAGATCATCGAGAGGTAATATTCATTCATTGAATTTACAGGCCAAAGATTTATCATCTCTATGGGATTAAATCCCGAGTTATTGCGAAGTAAAAAACCGATGAGATTATGGAAGTAAATATTCTTGCATTTATTGCTACTGCACTATTTATTCTAGTTCCTACCGCTTTTCTACTTATCATTTATGTAAAAACAGTCAGTCAAAACGATTAATTATTAACTAATTTGAATGAAACTTGACTTCTGAGTTCTTAGCCAAAATTGACGAAATAAAATGAAAAAGATTCCAATTTCATGTCTTAAATGAAATGAGTGGACTAGAATCGGCAGTATTCTAATAGATAGATAGTATGGTAGAAAGATTCATCTATTTCTTTCTACCATACTATTTATTAGTTAGATTCTTGTTATAAAGCTGCCCCCTGGAATAAAATAAAGATAGAGGCTGCATTTGATATGGATCTATATATCAATCTACAATATTATCTTGATATATGTGAATATCAATTCCATATATGGGATTGACATAGCATCCAATTCCATTTATTTGCTATATCTATTTGTTCTGATCAATCTGAATTACTCCTATGTCTTATAGTTTGAATTACTATATTTTTGATTTCCAATATGAATCTCAGTATCTATTGAGAGAATCAAATCAATGAAGCAAAAGCGATAGATATAGGCATATTCAAAAAATCACGTAGTAATCTTTTTTTTTTTAACATTCCTAAGAAGTAAACCATTGACAGTAGTTCCACGGGCATCGAAAAGGAAGAGTAAACCTCACTGATTTTTAAGGCCTGAACCATGATATGAAATAAGTCGATAAAGTCTAAATCCAATTTCCAAAATTCGAAAGGTAAATGCGCAATATGTGACTCACCTGACGATCTTATTCTAAATAGTATCTCGTTAGACAACCACTATGTTTATATCCTTTCTTTCTCATACAAAGTGCGTATACACTTAACAAAACCACTTTTTCTTTGAACAGTAAAGAGAGAACCAAATAAAAAACGGGTCCGGCCCTCCTCAGTATCACCTAGGAAGAGGCCATTGATTGGAATAGAAAATTTAGTAAGAATTAGGTTCGAATAAATTTCCTGGGATCCTTTTCCTTTCGAACTACAAACATGGGAATCGTTGAAATAGCTCTTTGATTGAAAGAGGCTGATTCCTATAATACATTACTCCAGTCGAGTCCAATGGAATTTCAAAATGAAGATATTTTTATTTTGTTCCAAACGTGTTGCAGAACCATCTAGAAAGCAATTGATAATGATACAGTTTGCTTCCTTAACTCAATTAGCAGAACCCCTAGAGTCCACTCCTTCCCCACACTACGAGTGAAAGGGAAAAAGTAAAGACTACCATTAAAGCAGCCCAAGCAAGACTTACTATATCCATATGAATTATGTCCCCTATCTCTATAAATATAAAGGAATTGTTCCATTATTCCTCACTAATAATAGTAGAATCAATGGCGCAGAGTCAAAAAGAACGAAGACTATTAATAAACCAATCCAATAAATTCGCTCATTTTATAAGAAATTTCTATATGATTTATAATCGGGAAAGATTAAACCCAAGCAAAATCCGCAGTAACATCTCAAGGGAATGTTACTAATGGAACATGTAGGAATAATAGGTCCTATTCTTTTTTTGTTGACCCTCATTTGAATTGATTGGATGCTTGAGCACTGAGATATTTTCGTGAGTTCCTCGTATATAATAAAGTATCTTCCGCCCCCTTCCACAACTATTTCGATTTCCTATCGGGCTCTCCAAGGTCCAGTCATTATACAATGGATTAATAATAGAAAATTTTTATTTGTAGTAGAAGGTAATTGCGAAGTCTTGATAGCCCCTCGAGCATTCGAATATTTACTTGAAAGCTAAGCCTAAATATGCAATGCAAGGATATTTACAATTTTTTCTAAAAACACCCAGACCAAAACAAGTATCAACAGTCTGCTTTCTCTGCTTCTGCTGGTGAATCATTCGGCGGGTTATATCAACAGAAGAAAAAAAGAGATTTCCAGTTTTTTGTTGATCAGGCGACACCCGGATTTGAACTGGGGAAAAAAGGATTTGCAGTCCTCTGCCTTACCACTCGGCCATGTCGCCAAAATGCTACAAATACAAAATAGATGAAAACTTTCCCGGATTACTGAACTGCTTTTTTATTGTACTTGCACCTTGAGTTCTGTTTTCCTTAATTTTTCCTAAAAGTCAAAGAAATCCTAATCCTTCTTCCCTTTTGATTGGGTTTGATTCATCCTTTCAATTTCGATTGAGTCTATCTCCAAATTCATAATGTTCAAAACTTTCTCTTACCTTTCTATTGAAAAATCAAATGTGGATTTTCATTCGCAAAATACAAAATTCAACTTTCAGAAAATAGGACCCAGTAACTATTGCCTTAGAATGCATGAATGATTCTTGGATTTGAATCTCCCAATTTTGGTTTCCTAATGACATAAGAAAATACAACTTGATATATGATATATAACCAATCAGTTCAGTATGGATTTTTGCAATCAAAAAATCCTTCTCAATTTTAATTATTAATAATAATTATAACAACAATTATCAGTATATGTAAACCCCCCAAGATAAATTGTTAGACGGATATATATTATTTATATATGTTCCCGATATAGAATTATCAGATATCAGAAAAGTATCATACTTCAATTTGAATTTTGAATTGAATAGAAAATTGAAATTATGTTTTCGGAGAGCACAACCTGTGTTGCCCCGAATAGAACATAAAACGACAATAAAACAATAAAAGAGAAGAAAGACAGATATTATAGATATCTCCACACGTGTTTAAGCCATACAAACCTTCTTTTCTTATCCACTTCACAATCGTATTCTACTCAAAAATCCGTAAACAAAATATCTCTCTTCTCTGCGAATCATTTTTTGAACAATGAAATCCATAACATAAAGGGGGGTTAAATGCTAAAAAACCGATTCTAATTCTATATATTCTTTCTGATTTTTATGCCTTTATCTCAGCGAAAAGATCAAATGTCCAATCCATT